TCACTGTTCGCGACCCAGGATTCTATTTTATCATCAATCCAATCCCCGTTCACGTTTTTTCTTTTTCTTATCAATGAATAGATCTCTTTACTTGTATGACTTAGATGTCTCGTATTTATAGAAAAAGCGATTCGATTGATGGGAAATAGAAAGAGATTCTTTAACCAGAAAGAATTCGGTTCAGACGTAGGATACTTATCTAGAAGTTTTCGCAACTCAATCTCAATCATTGATGAGGGAATCATCAAAGATTTGACCTTTTCGAACTCTGTCTGTAACTCACTAAAGGTCTGGGAAACAAAGAAAAGATGTATAAGAACGAGATATCCAGCAACAAGAACAAGGAAAAGGATTGAATAGAGGAATTCCCAAACATTTGGCGATCTCAGATGTGTCGATATCAACGACGACTTATTCTTTTTATTTCGATGAATCATTTCTTTGGACAGAAGATTATGTAACCATTTACTCGAGATCTCACTTCTGAGAAAAAATTGCATCTTCCACAATTTTGTCTGAAGAATTCGCCACGATATACCCATAATATCATGAAAAATGGATACACTGCTACTTAGTATTGACAATAGGTCTGAAAAAGTATCTAAAAATATCGAATTTAGATATTTGTACCCTGTCGAAGTAAAGAAGCTTGGCATATATGTTTGGAATAGATTCCATTTTTTTGAGAGAATTGAAAAAGCACTATCTCGTTGAAAGGTTGTATACATCCGCCCTTTCTGAACCCCAACGCATTTCTTTAGACAAAGACTCTGTTTTTTCCTTTTTTCGGATGGGAAATCTTTCTCAGAACATGGAATGTGAATCAAACCTATATTTGAATTGAAATTGGGACACTCATGAAGGTTCTTTCCTTCTGAATCAGATAGATTCATATCTGAAAGAGGTTGACAATAAGTTCTTTCAAAATTGACAATTTGTCCCTCTGTTAGAGGGTTTCCAGAAGTGTCTACGATCGAATAAATAGCTCTACGAACGAATGGATCGGGTCGACTTAGAAAATGAAAAGATTTGTCCAAGTTATACCTTTCGTCACCACTTTGTGGAAAATCGTTAGGTATGAATATGTTAGATACTTGTGACTCGATTGGTGAAATAGTAGTTCTCCCCCCAAAAACATGTTTTTTTTTACCAACGCACAAAGAAAATCTTTTCTTGCGAAGGAACAAGATATTGAGAAATTGCCCATATAGAAAATATGAATTATTATTACGAGCCTTTTCCACAGAAAAAGGGAATCTTTTGTTACAATAGAAGCAGAAGTGATGCGGATTATTCAAGAATCGAAGTCGATTTGCTTTATAAAAAGAGGATATCAATGAACTTCTGTGAAATGGTTTCCCGGGATTCAGCCAATTGTCTTGATCGTAGAATATCATTGATAAATAGGAATCTTTGTTATCAAAGGATTTCCTGCGATTAGTTCTAGTATGGAATGAGTCAATCATCCGCTTTGGTATCTTATTGAACAAAAATGGTGATATTGTTCCTCCATTGATCAAGAATTTCGAAGTACCATCATCAGCCAGTAAGAAGGGGTTCAATTTTTTCAAATGAACAATTTGAAAACCTATCGATTCTAACAACTGATTGCAGAGTTTATCATTCGGACCTTTCAATTCATAGATGTTGATTTCGGACCTATGAATGGGGGTATTCCCAAAACTTACACAGGAAAAAGGAAAAGAAAGTGAATTAGACAAAAAGAAAAGCAACTTGGCCAAAAAACGAAGTGACTTGCCCAAAAAACGAAGTGACTGGGGGAAAAGGAAAAAGAAACGAAGTGACCTGGACCACTTGGGCAAAAAGAAAGTAAGCAACTTATACACATCTTTTTCGAATTTCTTGCAAACCTCAGAATAATTCATCAAAAATTGATTAATACGAATACGTGTATAAATACGTAATTGATCAAACATTACTTGAAAACGGCTCTTTTGCACTTGAAAATGCACTTGAAAACAGCTTTTCTGCTCAGAAAGGAAATGTTCCAAATGTTCCTGGCAATTCTTGCTCCCATTGGACCATTTGTATATATATGCATAATCTTGTTTGATCATATATTTCATTAGAGTTCTATGACTGAGAGTATCCTTTCCTTTTTGATCCCTTTGAATTCCATATTCGAAGTTGCGATCGGATCTATTCATTAAAAAGAATCGATTCAATACACTTCTTATGTACCTATTATATTGGATTTGAATCAGATTTCGGATCAATCTATATTGATTGACTGCTTCCATTATGTTATTGCTAGCAAATACCACCATTTTTTGCTTTAGATCTCCCAAACCATTCCCGCAGGAGATCCAGACCCGTTTTTGTCTGATCCTTCGAAAAAAATATTCATTCTCCTCATAACGAAAAAGAACAGGAGACAGAACCAATAAAGATTTCTTTTTCGATTCAGCCCCGGTGTTGAATACCTCATTCAAGAATTTTTTTTGATCCAATCCGTACGAATCAATAGAAAAAGAAAATC